CGAGACAAATTGAAGCAGGTCGCCGGGCAATGACACGAAATGCACGCCGTGGTGGAAAAATATGGGTCCGTCTCTTTCCAGACAAACCAGTTACAGTAAGACCTGCTGAAACACGTATGGGTTCAGGGAAAGGATCCCCTGAATATTGGGTAGCTGTTGTTAAACCGGGGCGAATACTATATGAAATGGGTGGAGTAACCGAAAATATAGCTAAAAGGGCTATTTTAATAGCAGCATCCAAAATGCCTATACGAACTCAATTTATTATTTCGGGATAATTATTTTGGGATAAAAATGTAGAACGTACAGAAATGAGTCTTGGGGAAGAAACAAAATCACCTATTTCTTTTTTAAACTTAGACAAGCAATATTTCTTTTATTTTCTTCATTCTTTGCATTGGAAGAATAGATTCAAAAATTTATATGATTCAACCTCAAACCCATTTAAATGTAGCGGATAACAGCGGGGCTCGGAAATTGATGTGTATTCGAATCATAGGAGCTAGTAATCGCCGATATGCTCATATTGGTGACGTTATTGTTGCTGTGATCAAAGAAGCAGTACCAAATATGCCCCTAAAAAAATCTGAAGTAGTCAGAGCTGTAATTGTTCGTACCTGTAAAGAACTTAAACGTGACAGCGGTATGATAATACGATATGATGACAATGCTGCAGTTGTGATTGATCAAGAAGGAAATCCAAAAGGAACTAGAATTTTTGGGGCAATCCCCCGCGAATTGAGGCAATTAAATTTTACTAAAATAGTTTCATTAGCTCCCGAAGTATTATAAAAAAAGAGATCTGAATTTTTGGGGTATTTGGGTTTGAAGGGAAAGGGGAACAGATTAAGAACTAGATTAATTCGTAGCTTGTGTTTCGCGCATATACCTTGAAAAATTTATATTCATAAACCAATAAAAAAAAAAAAAAGAAAAACATGTTAATTATATCCAATTTTTGTACGCCACAAGTTTTAGTTCATCATGGGTAGAGACACTATTGCTGAGATAATAACCTCTATACGAAATGCTGATATGGATAGAAAAAGAGTTGTTCGCATAGTATCTACTAATATTACCGAAAATATTGTTAAAATACTTTTCCGAGAAGGTTTTATCGAAAACGTCAGAAAACATCGAGAAAAAAACCAAAATTTTTTGGTTTTAACCTTGCGACATAGCAGGCATAGGAAAACGCCTTATAGAAATTTGTTAAATTTAAAACGGATCAGCCGACCCGGCCTACGAATCTATTCTAACTCTCAACGAATTCCTAGAATTTTAGGTGGAATAGGGATTGTAATTATTTCCACTTCTCGGGGTATAATGACAGATCGGGAGGCTCGACTAGAAGGAATCGGCGGAGAAATTTTATGTTATATATGGTAATCCATTTAATATCCAAATGAAATCTGAAACCTATTCCTATTTGAAAAAAAAAAAGAAAGGGGGGTGAGTTGTTTAATATCGTTTCTCCTCCATTAGTTGATACCTCAAGGGGGCTTTACCTGGAATGAAAGAACAAAAATGGATTCATGAAGGTTTAATTACTGAATCGCTTCCCAATGGCATGTTCCGGGTTCGGTTAGATAATGAGGATCTGATTCTAGGTTATGTTTCGGGAAAGATCCGGCGCAGTTTTATACGGATACTACCCGGAGATAAAGTCAAAATTGAAGTAAGTCGTTATGATTCAACCAGAGGACGTATAATTTATCGACTCCGAAACAAGGATTCGAAAGATTAGATGATTTTTATTCAATATGATTCGAGATTAAAAATTTCAAGAAACTTATTTTCTACCAAGAAGTAGATTCAGAATTAAGATAAGGAATGACAAATATGAAAATAAGAGCTTCTGTTCGTAAAATTTGTGAAAAATGTCGACTAATCCGTAGACGGGGGCGCATTAGAGTAATTTGTTCCAACCCGAGACATAAACAAAGACAAGGATAAAGGGATAATCAGATTGACTAAAGGGCTCAGCGTACAAATAAAGAATCTGTTTTGACATGAAATGGATATATCCATAGATTTCTGACTCATATTTATGAGATGATACAATATGGCAAAAGCTATACCGAGAACTGGTTTACGTAGAAATGTACGTATTGGTGCACGTAAAAGTGCACGTAAAATACCAAAGGGAGTTATTCATGTTCAAGCAAGTTTTAATAATACCATTGTCACAGTTACAGATATACGAGGTCGGGTGGTTTCCTGGTCCTCGGCCGGTACTTGTGGATTCAAGGGGACGAGAAGAGGAACACCCTTTGCCGCTCAAACTGCAGCAGCAAATGCTATTAGTACAGTAGTAGATCAAGGTATGCAACGAGCAGAAGTCATGATAAAAGGCCCCGGTCTCGGAAGAGACGCCGCATTACGAGCTATTCGTAGAAGTGGTATCCTATTAACTTTTGTGCGGGATGTAACCCCTATGCCACATAATGGCTGTAGACCTCCGAAAAAAAGACGTGTGTAGAAATCAAAAATGAATCTA